GGAATTTGTTTGTTTATTGCTTGTCAGGTGGGTGGGGGGTGAGTATTGGAGAGATAAGTGGTGGATGTGCTTAAGTAGGATGATAGATTCAAGTAAATAAATAGTGAAGATTTAAAGAGGGGTTGAAAGGTGTGAATGATTGGTATAGTAGGTGGTTGAGGGAGAGGAAAGGTTAGTGTTTTTAAACGAAGTAATGTTTGGTGTGATGATTCGTAAGTTAAGTGATGAAGTTTGTTTGTTCGTAAGTGTTTGTAAGTGTTTGTTGGGGTTGGGGTTTGTTTATTGGAGTTTTTCGGGTTTGTTTAAAGACAATTGGAGTTTAAGTGGAGGTGTTAAAAGAGTAAGAAAAATGAAGAATTATGTCCTGCAACCATTAATCAAACAGCCTCATAGTAGAGAGTTTGCGGGGATACCATAACCAGGTGTAAAACAAAGTGCATCAGGGAAAAAGTGAGACTGAAATATACTTCAACCGTCGCATTAAGTAACCCCTGAGATTCAAACCGAATGCCAGAAATGAGAGACAGTGTCCAACAACCGTTAATTAAAAAGTCTGCGGGAAAGAGATGTTAAGCGGGCATAACCGAATGGGGGAGCAAGTGCATCAGTGCTAAAATGAGACGAACCCACACCTGAAACCGTATCATTAATTTATCCTAGAAGGCCAAAAAAGGGTTCGCTATGGATTGTATGTCCATGTCAACCAATTGGTTACCCATTGCACTGGAAATGCCGAGTGAGGTGACCCAGAAAAAAGAGAACCAAAAGCGAAGAGACACTGGGGATGTCGCGATTACGAGGGAGGGTGTACGCAAATAGCGAACCAGATGACCCGATGGCAATGTAAGGTGAGTGAACCGATTATATGTGCCTGACCGAGGAACCAGAGGCGCAAAAGCGCAAGTAGTGTAAGGGTGTAGGGGGAAAGAATGGACCTGACGCTGGGAAGGCCGAACCTTACTTACACCGGATTGGTGATCTCTCGTGAGTAGCCAGACTAAGAAATAACCTGGCCCCTGAAACGAGTCTTACGGGATAAGAAAGTTCCCGGGCCAATTATGGGCGGCGGCCGATAAGTCTATGTACTAAAGCACTTCCGTGTGTTGAAGCTATGGAATTAAAGAGCTCCAGGGTATGACTTGTGGCATTAAGTTCCTGTACTAGAGCACTTCCGTATACTAAACCAGTAAAGTTTAAAGGTTGATGGTTTGACCTGAGCCATGAAGCTTGATTATCCTTGAGCATGAGGTTTTCCAATCCCTGAAATGGGACCGAGCTGTACCAGRGTTTAGTCCATTRATAACATATATGTCATTAAAGCATAAATTAYCTAGTCCTTAGTAATTTAATATAATGTCTAAGACATAATTATTAAATGTACGATATACATAGCTTGGACGAGCTAAGTAGACCAGCCCACGGTTGTGGGGGGGTAGGGGGGGCTACCTTGGGGTGTATGGGGTTCTTGTAGTTGAGGCAGCAACGATGGTTTTTCAGGCCATAGGCCTTGGTTAAATCCAAGTAAGAACACTATGACCTACTTTCTGGTGTTTTTGGGAATTAGTTTTGTTTTGGCATCATTGTTAGTGGCGACCAACCCTTCTCCTCATTATGGGGTTGTTGGGTTGGTCTTTGGGTCTGTTGTGGGATGTGGGTGGCTAGTGAGTTTGGGGACCTCTTTTATGTCCTTGGTGCTTTTTATGGTGTATTTAGGTGGGATGTTGGTGGTTTTTGTGTACTCTGTCTCTCTGGCAGCTGACCCATACCCTCAGGCTTGGGGGGGCTGGCATGCTGCGGGGTATGTTTTGGGATTTGTGCCTGCTGGTGCAGGGTTTGTTGTTTGGGGGTGGGGTGGGGGGCTTAAGGTGGACAGCGTTGATAGTGTTGGGGTGGTTCTTGCTCGACTAGATTTTAGTGGGGTGGCTTTGTTTTACTCTTGTGGGGTGGGCATGTTTTTGGCAGCTGGCTGGGGGTTGTTGCTGACTTTGTTTGTTGTGCTAGAGCTTGTGCGGGGTCTGTCTCGGGGGGTTATTCGGGCAGTTTAGGGTCAGAGAATAGTTTAATGTAAAATGCCAGCTTTGGGAGTTGGTGATGGAGGTTTAGTCCTCTTTTTCTGATAAGAACTCTAAGAAGTAGTAGCCTTCGTCTTTTGGTTTACAAGACCAATGTTTTTTGTAAACTATTAGAGTTTAGTTGAGGATTTTGTTCTCTAGGGAGGAGATGGTGGGGAGTAGGATTAGGATGATGGTGAAGTAGGTTGATGAGGCTAGTTGTCCGATGATGATGAAGGGGTGCTCTACTGGTTGGCTTCCAATTCATGTTAAAATAAACAGGTTGGCGGCTAGTGTTCAGAATAGGAGTTGGGACACGGGGCGGAAGGTTATAGCTCGTTGTTTAGATTTGTGTAGCAAGGGGCTTAGGAATAGGATTAGTACGGAGGCAGCTAAGGCTAAAACGCCTCCTAATTTGTTGGGGATTGAGCGTAGAATTGCATATGCGAAGAGGAAGTATCATTCTGGTTTGATGTGTGGGGGGGTTACTAAGGGGTTTGCTGGGGTAAAGTTTTCGGGATCTCCTAATAGGTTGGGGGAGAATAGGGCAAGGGTGGTAAGTAGGAATAATATGATTGTAAAGCCTAGTAGGTCTTTTAGGGAGAAATAGGGGTGGAATGGGATTTTGTCACAGTTTGAGGAGATGCCTAAGGGGTTGTTTGATCCTGATTCATGTAAGAAGGTTAGGTGGATGAGGACTAAGCTGGTGATCATGAATGGGAGGAGGAAGTGTAGGGTGAAGAATCGTGTTAAGGTGGGGTTGTCTACAGAGAACCCACCTCAGGCTCATTCCACCAAGGTGTGGCCGATGTAGGGGATGGCGGAGAATAGGTTTGTGATTACTGTAGCCCCTCAGAAGGATATTTGACCCCAAGGTAGAACATAGCCAACGAAGGCTGTGGCTATAAGGGTGAGTAGGAGGATGATGCCTGTGTTCCAGGTTTCTTTATATAGGTATGAACCATAGTAAAAGCCTCGGGCAATATGGAGGTAAATGCAGATGAAGAAGAATGAGGCCCCATTTGCGTGGAGGTTTCGGATTAGTCAACCATATTGTACGTTTCGGCACATATTAGCTACGGATGAGAAGGCTAAGGAGGTGTCTGCGGTATAGTGAGCAGCCAGGAGTAGGCCGGTTAGGATTTGTGTTGTTAGGCAGATTCCTAGAAGAGACCCAAAGTTCCATCAGGCTGAAATGTTTGAGGGGGTTGGTAGGTCGATTAGGGAGTTGTTTACTATTTTTAGAAGGGGGTGGTGTTTTCGTAGGTTGGGGGCCATTAGGTTTTGGGTTATAACAGTAATAGGATGATTAGGATAGATAGTGCGGATGATCCTAAATAGGCTTTGATAAGTCCTTTGTGCAGTGTGGTGGAGGTTTTGGTTGCTATGGTTTGTAAGTGGGCAAGCCCCTCTGGTCCTATTTTCTTATATCAGAAGAGGTCGACCAGGTGGTTGGCAATTTTTTGTCCTAGGTTTAGTAAGGCCAGGGAGCTTGATCGGTGGGTTAGGGGGTTAAAGTATCCTAGCGTAAGGGAGAAGTTTGAGTAAGGGTTTTGTTTGGGTTGGGTTAGAGTGTGAGTAGTGGCTGCGAGTTCTAGGGCAAGAATGATGCCTGTGGCTGTTACTAGGATGGCGGTGGTTTTTGTTAGCAGGGGTATTGTTATTGGTGGAGTTTGTGTTGGGGTTATGTATGATGTAATTAGTAGGCCGACTATGATGCTTCCTAGGGCCAGTCGAGTGATTGGGTTGGTGATTTGTGGGTTGTTTTCGTTCATTGGGGTGATTGTTGACATTCGGGTGGATTTTGTTTGGACTAAAAGGGTTATTCGTAGGCTGTATGTGGCGGTAAAGGCTGTGGCAAGTAGTGTTAGGGTTAGTGCTCAAGCATTTAGGTGGGAGGTGTTTAGGTTTTCGATGATGAGGTCTTTTGAGAAGAATCCTGCTAGGAAGGGGGTTCCTATTAATGCCAAGTTTCCGATTGTTAGGCAGGAGGTGGTTGTTGGGAGTATTTTTTGCAGGCCTCCTATTTTTCGAATGTCCTGTTCTCCGCCTAGATTGTGAATGATAGACCCAGAACATAGGAATAGTATAGCTTTAAAGAAGGCATGGGTTGAGATGTGTAAGAAGGCTAGTTGCGGGAGGTTTAGTCCGATGGTGACTATTATTAGTCCAAGTTGGCTGGATGTGGAGAAGGCAATGATTTTTTTAATGTCGTTTTGTGTGAGGGCACAGGTGGCGGCAAATAGTGTGGACATGGCGCCTAGGCAGAGGCACAGTGTGAGGGCAGTTTTGTTGTTAGTAAGTAGGGGGTGAGTTCGGACTAGTAGGAAGATTCCGGCGACTACTATTGTGCTTGAGTGTAGTAAGGCTGAGACGGGAGTGGGACCCTCTATAGCGGCAGGTAGTCATGGGTGGAGGCCAAATTGGGCTGATTTTCCTGTGGCAGCTAGGATGAGGCCTAGTAGGGGGAGTGTCGGGGTTTTTGTAGGGGAGAATATTTGTTGTATTTCTCAGGAGTTTATGGTAGAGGCAAGTCATGCTATGCTTAGGATGAGTCCGATGTCTCCAATCCGGTTATAGAGTACGGCTTGTAGGGCTGCTGTGTTGGCTTCTGTTCGTCCGTGTCACCAGCTGATGAGTAGGAAGGATATGATGCCTACTCCTTCTCAGCCGATGAAGAGCATGAAGATGTTGTTAGCAATGGTTAGTGTGAGCATTGCGATTAGGAATGTTGTTAGGTAGGAGAAGAACTTTGTGATATGTGGATCAGATGTTATGTAGTATATTGAGAATTGCAGGATTGACCATGTTACGAATAATGCAATGGGGAAGAATAGGAGGGAGTATTGGTCTATTTTGAAGCTGAGGGGAATTTTGAAGTTTATAATGAACTTTCATTCTCAGTGCGAGGTGATGCTTTCCAGTCCTGAGTATACGAAGAGTATTGTTGACATTAAGCTGATTAGAAAGGCAGTTTTGATGGTTGAGGTGATGGTTTTGGGGGAGTTTTTGAAGGTTTTTAGGAGGATGGGGAGGATTGTGGGGGTTAGAATAGTTGTTAGTGTAAGTAATATGAGGGTGTTGAGGAGTAAGGCTGTTTCCACTACTTTTACTTGGATTTGCACCAAGATGGGTGGCTCCTAAGACCAGTGGATTAGCTGTTATCCTTTAAAAGTAAGGGGGCTGAGGTTTTAGACTCAGATACAGGAATTAGCAGTTCTTGTTGGTTGAACCTCCCCTCGGCAGGTAAGAAGAGTTTAACTTCTATTTTTAGGGTCACAGTCTAATGTTTGGTTTAAACTATACTTGCATGAGAGAGGTCCGGAGATTAGTTCTGGCTTTAAGATTAGGAGGAGTGTGGGGAGGAGGTGTAAGGTCATTAGTAGGTGTTCTCGTGTAGTGGTGGTTTGGAGTGTTATGATGTGAGGAGGTAGGGCCCCTCGTTGAGTTGTTGTAAGTATGGATAGTGTGTATGAGGCGGTTAGTAGTGTGGCAGCTCCGGTTAGAATAATTGTTGGGGGGGATCAGTTGAATAATGCAACGATAATGCTTAATTCTGCTATTAGGTTTGTGGTGGGGGGTAGAGCTATGTTTGTTAGGTTGGCTAATAATCATCAGGTGGCTATTAGGGGGAGGAGTGGCTGTAGTCCTCGGGTTAGTAGGAGGATGCGACTGTGTGTGCGTTCGTAGTTTGTGTTGGCTAGGCAGAATAGTATGGAAGAGGTTAAGCCATGGGAGATTATAAGGATTATAGCCCCTGAGAAGGATCAGTGGGTTTGGATTATGCATGCAGCGATAACTAATCCTATGTGGCTTACGGAGGAATAGGCGATGAGTGATTTTAGGTCAATTTGACGTAAGCAGATTGAGCTTGTCATTAGGGCCCCTCATAGGGCAAGGGCGATGAACGGGTAGTGGAGTAGGTTGTTTGTAGGAGGGTTTGTTAGGCAGGTAATGCGTATGATGCCGTATCCGCCTAGTTTAAGGAGGAGGGCGGCAAGTAACATTGACCCTGCGATTGGGGCTTCTACGTGGGCTTTGGGCAATCATAGGTGGAGTCCGTAGAGGGGTGCTTTTACCATGAAGGCCATGAGGAGGGCGATGTTTAAGAGGAGGAGGGATCAGTGTTTGGTAGGGGTGGGTTGTGGGACGTGAGGGTGGAGTTTTAGGGTGGGGAAGTGGAGGGTGCCTATTTGTGAGTGTAGGTATAAGATTGCAATTAGGAGGGGAAGAGAGCTGATGAGAGTGTAGAAGAGGAGGTAGATGCCTGCGCTTAAGCGCTCCGGTTGGCTTCCTCACCGTGTGATTAGGATTAGTGTGGGGATTAGGGTTGCTTCGAAGGAGATGTAGAATATTATGAGCTCCGTGGTTGAGAAGGCCAGAATAATAAGAGGCTGTACTGCGACTAAGGTTACTGTGAAGATTTGTTTTCGTATCGATGGTTCGTATTGCAGGTGACTTTGGCTTGCTAAAATTATAAGGGGCGTGAGTCAGCAGGACAGGACTAGCAATGGGGAGGATGTTTGGTCGATGCCTATGTATTGGGTGAGGTTTTTGTATGGGTAGTATGAGGGTGTTAATCATTGTAGGCTTAGGGTGGCAATTAATAGGCTGTGTATTGTGGTGTTTATTCATATGAATTTTGAGGGTGAGAGAAGAGTTGTTGGGAGTAGTATTAGGGTTGGTAGGATGATCTTTAGCATTGTAGGAGGTTTAGGTTTTGTAAGTGGTCGGAGCCGTGGGTTCGTGTGGAGGCTACGAGTATTGCTAGCCCGGTACCTGCCTCACATGCAGAGAATGTTAGTATGAGGATTGGTGTGAGGGAAGAAGAGGGTGTTTGGCTTTCGATTGGTCATGTTGACAGGGCGATGTACATTGATAGTATTATGCTCTCTAGGCAAAGTAGGGCAGAGACAAGATGTACTCGATGGAAGGCTAGTCCTAGGCTACTTAGGGCGAATGCTGAGCAGAAGCTTAGGCGGAGGAATGACATGAAGAAAGTCATAGGATAGACTATGGTTTGTTGAGTCGAAATCAACTGTCTTGTTTTTAGACTAACTCTCTTATTCTGCTCATTCTAGTCCCCCCTGGGTTCATTCGTAGATTAGTCCTAGGGTTAGTAGGAGGATGATAGTAGAGGCTCAGGTTAGAGTAACAGTTGGGTGTTCTAGTTGGGTGGCTCATGGTAGGGGTAGTAGGAGGGCAATTTCTAAATCGAATAGGAGAAATAAGATAGCTACTAAGAAAGAATCGGATGGAGAATGGGAGTCGAGCGGACCCTAATGGATCGAATCCACATTCGTAGGGTGATAGTTTTTCTGAGTCTGGGGTTATTTGGGTGAGTCAGAAGTTTAACACGGTTAGGGCCATGCTGAGGATAATGGAGGAGGTAAGCATGAATATGATTATGTTTATTGCTCTTCTCTGGGGTTGTACCAGATTCTAGAGATTGGAAGTCTGTTGTAATGGATATACTAGAAGAGCAAGATCCTCATCAGTAGATGGTTAGGTAGAGGAATAGTCAGATGACATCTACGAAGTGTCAGTATCAGGCTGCTGCTTCAAACCCGAAGTGGTGACTTGGTGTAAAGTGGAATTTAATTAGTCGTAAGAAGCAGATCAGTAGGAAGGAGGATCCAATTATGACGTGAAGTCCATGGAATCCTGTGGCTACAAAGAAGGTTGACCCATAGACACCATCGGCGATTGAGAAGGGTGCTTCATAGTACTCTGTTGCTTGTAGGATGGTGAAGTATAGGCCTAGTAGAATGGTGAGGGCTAGTGCTTGGGTGGCTTGTTTTTGGCCCCCTTCAGTGATGCTGTGATGTGCTCAAGTAATGGTAACTCCTGAGGCTAGAAGGATTGCTGTGTTTAATAGTGGTACTTCTAGGGGGTTTAGGGGTGTGACTCCAGTTGGGGGTCATTGGTTTCCTAGTTCTGGGGTGGGTGCTAAGCTAGAGTGGAAGAAGGCTCAGAAGAAGCCTAGGAAGAAGAATACTTCTGATGTGATGAAGAGGATTATTCCATATCGAAGACCTTTTTGTACTGTTGGTGTGTGGTGGCCTTGGAATGTCCCTTCTCGTACGATATCTCGTCATCATTGAAGTATTACTAAAAGGATTGATGTCAGTCCGAGGGTTAGGAGGTGTGGGGAGTTGTAGTGAAATCACATGGCTAATCCTGATGTGGTGAGCAGGGCAGCGGTTGCTCCGAAGATGGGTCATGGGCTGGGGTCTACTATGTGATAGGAGTGTGCTTGGTGGGCCATTAGATGTTCTCTTGTAGATAGAGGCTTAGTAAGAGGACGAATACATAAGCCTGGATTATAGCTACTGCCACTTCTAGGATTGTCAGTAGGAGGAGGATTGTGGTAGTGATGACGGATACTGTGGGCATGATAGGGAGTAGTGTAATGGTAGCTGTTGAGATGAGTTGGATGAGTAGATGTCCTGCGGTGAGGTTGGCTGTAAGGCGGACTCCTAGGGCTAGGGGGCGGATTAGTAGGCTGATGGTTTCAATTATGATTAGGGCCGGGATTAGTGGGGTGGGTGTACCTTCAGGCAAGAGGTGTCCTAGGGAGGTTGTGGGCTGGTTTCGTAGACCTGTGAGTAGGGTTGCGAGTCACAGTGGAAAGGCAAGAGCTATGTTTATTGATAGTTGGGTGGTAGGGGTGAATGTGTATGGTAGTAGGCCTAAGAGGTTGATTGTTAGTAATAGTATTATTAGTGATGTGAGGATGACGGCTCATTTATGGCCAGGTTTGTTTAGTGGGGCTATGAGTTGTTTGGTGATTATGTTGATAGTTCATAGTTGTAAAGTAGATAGGCGGTTAGTGATTCATCGGTTGTTAGGTGAGGGGAGGAGGAGGGCAGGTAGTAGTATTGAAAGGAGGATTAGTGGGATTCCGAGAAGATAGGGGCTTGAGAATTGGTCGAAGAAGGTTAAGATCATGGTCAGGTTCAGGGGTGGTTTTTGGTGATTGTGGGTGTTTTGTTAATGGGGAGGTTTGTTGAGATGAAGGACAGTGTCTTGGGTTGAAATATTRGGGAGAATGTGAGTCATGATATAATTATGATGAAGAGTCAGGGGCTTGGGTTTAGCTGTGGCATGTCATTAAGGAGGGGGAGGATCCCTCTTTGTCTAGCTTAAAAGGCTAGTGCTGGTACATAGCTTCTTAATGATTAGGAGGTTAGTAGTGAGGATCAGGCTTCGAAGTGGCTGAGGGGGGTGGATTCTACTACGATGGGCATGAAGCTGTGGTTAGCTCCGCAGATCTCTGAGCACTGGCCGTAAAAGATTCCTGGGCGAGTGGTGATGAATGATGTTTGGTTGAGTCGTCCTGGGATGGCGTCGGTTTTTACTCCTAGTGTGGGGACAGTTCATGAGTGGAGCACGTCGTCGGCGGTGATGATGATGCGGATTGGGGATTCTATTGGGATGATAACACGATGGTCGACCTCTAGGAGTCGGAAGTAGCCGGGTAGGAGGTCTGTTGTGGGGGTTATATAGGAGTCGAACGAGAGGTCTTTAAAGTCTGTGTACTCATAAGATCAGTATCATTGATGTCCGATGGCCTTCAGGGTTAGGTCTGGTTCATCAAGTTCGTCTATCATGTAAAGGATTTGTAGGGATGGGAGGGCTAGTAGGATGAGGACGATGGCTGGTAGAATTGTTCAGATTAGTTCAACTTCTTGTGCGTCGACAGTATTTGAGGACAGTTTTTCTATTAATATAAGTGTTAACAGGTAAAGTACAAGACTACAGATTATTAGAGCTACTATTAGGGCGTGATCGTGAAATTCGATCAGTTCTTCTATGATTGGGGATGAGGCGTCTTGGAATCCTAGTTGTGAGGGGTTGGCCATGTAGGGGTGTACAGGGTTTTCACCTGTAGTTTGGCTTTGACAGGGCCATGTAATTAGTTTACTAACGCCCCGATGAAGAGAGAAGCATAAGAGGTTTAGTATGCGACTGGCTTGAAACTAGTGTATGAGGGTTCGATTCCTTCCTCTCTTGTACTTGGACGAAGGCGGGTTCTTCAAAGGTGTGGTATGGAGGTGGGCAGCCGTGGATTCATTCAACGTTGGTTGAGGTTAGTTCTGGTTGTAGAACTTTTCGTTTGGAGGCGAAGGCCTCTCAAATGATAAATGTTAGTATAATCACAGCTGTTATTGAGATAAGAGATCCAATAGATGACAGGGTGTTTCATAGTGTGTAGGCGTCTGGATAGTCGGAATATCGTCGTGGTATGCCTGCTAGCCCTAAGAAGTGCTGGGGGAAGAAGGTGAGGTTTACACCTGTGAATATCACTCCAAAGTGTGCCTTAGCCCATGTTTGGTTTAGAGTATACCCAGTGAATAGGGGGAATCAGTGGGTAAATCCTGCCAGAATGGCAAAGACAGCACCTATTGATAGGACATAGTGGAAGTGTGCTACTACATAGTATGTGTCGTGTAGAGCAATGTCTAGTGAGGAGTTTGCTAGGACAATTCCTGTGAGACCTCCGATGGTGAATAGGAAGATGAATCCGAGGGCTCACAGTATGGGGGGGTCCCATTTGATTGTTCCTCCATGTAGCGTAGCTAGTCAGCTGAAGACTTTAATTCCTGTTGGGATGGCGATGATTATGGTAGCGGATGTGAAGTAGGCTCGGGTGTCTACGTCCATTCCTACTGTGAATATGTGGTGGGCCCATACAATGAACCCTAGGAATCCAATTGATAGTATTGCTCACACCATGCCTATGTAGCCAAATGGCTCTTTTTTGCCTGCATAGTAAGCCACTACGTGAGAGATGATTCCAAACCCTGGCAAGATAAGGATATATACTTCTGGGTGTCCGAAGAATCAGAAGAGGTGTTGGTATAAGATTGGGTCTCCTCCCCCGGCAGGATCGAAGAATGTGGTGTTTAGGTTACGATCTGTAAGGAGTATGGTGATTCCAGCAGCTAGGACTGGTAAAGATAGTAGGAGTAACACTGCTGTGATTAAGACGGATCAGACAAATAGGGGGGTTTGGTATTGTGATAGTGCGGGTGGTTTTATGTTAATGGCTGTAGTAATGAAGTTGATTGCGCCTAGGRTGGAGGATACTCCTGCTAGGTGGAGGGAAAAGATGGCTAGGTCCACTGATGCTCCAGCGTGGGCTAGGTTTCCGGCCAAGGGGGGGTAAACTGTTCAACCTGTGCCGGCGCCTGCTTCTACTGTGGAGGAAGCTAGTAGGAGGAGGAAGGATGGGGGAAGTAGTCAGAAGCTTATGTTGTTTATGCGTGGGAATGCTATGTCGGGAGCACCAATTATAAGGGGGACTAATCAGTTTCCAAATCCCCCAATCATGATTGGCATTACTATGAAGAAGATTATCACGAAGGCATGGGCTGTGACAATCACATTATAGATCTGGTCGTCTCCTAGGAGAGTCCCCGGTTGACCGAGTTCTGCGCGAATAAGCAGGCTCAGGGCGGTGCCGATTATGCCTGCTCATGCACCGAAGATTAGGTAGAGGGTGCCGATGTCTTTGTGGTTGGTTGAGAATAGTCATCGATTTAGGGTCACAGGTAAGCTGGTAAGATGGCTGAATGTTTAAGCGTTAGGCTGTAGTCCTTTTTATAGGGGTTTAATTCCTCTTCTTATCGACTCTGTAGTGAAGTTCATGTTGAGTTGCAAGCTCATTGATATGTGCTCGGAGCACATCGGAGTCTCTTAGGCAGAGGCCTGTTGGTTTAGGCACCTAGCTGTTAACTAGGGGTGTTGTGGGATCGAAGCCCACCTGTCTAGGGAGGTCCTAGCTTAATGAAAGTATCTGGGTTGCATTCAGAAGATGTAGGTTAGTATCCTACGGATCTTAGCAGAAACTAAGAGGGTCTAACTCTTGTTTAAGGCTTTGAAGGCCTTTGGTTTGATATTATCCTAAGTTTCTTAAGTGGTGGTGAGTATTATAGGGGTGAGTGGTAGTAGTGAGGTGGATAGTGAGGTCAGTGTGGGGATTAGGGTGTTGGTTGGGTTTTTAGTGGACCATTGTTTCATCTTGTTTGAGGGGTTGGGGGGAAGTGTGATTGTTGAGCAGTATGCTAGGCGTAGGTAAAAGAATAGGCTCAGGAGTGATAATAGGGAGATGGCTGTGGCTGTTGTGGTTAGTTCTTGTTTGATAAGTTCTTGAATAATGAGTCATTTAGGCAAGAAACCTGTTAGTGGGGGGAGGCCTGCTAGTGATAGTAGTGTTAGTATGAGGGTTGTGCTTAGTATAGGGGTTTTGGTTCAGGAGGTTATTAGTGCTGGGAGACTTGAGGTGTTAGTTGTGCTTATGGTGAGGAAGATGGAGATTGTTATTAGGATGTAGATGTAGAAGGCTAGTAGGGTTAGTTCTGGGCTATGGATAATGATAATGGCTATTCAACCAATATGGGAGATGGATGAGAAGGCTATGATTTTCCGGGTTTGTGTTTGATTTAGTCCTATTCAGCCGCCTAGGGCGATAGATGTGATGGACATGAAGGTGAGTAATGTGGGATTTAGTGAATGGGATGTGATAAGTAGGATAGTAGTTGGTGGGAGTTTTATCACTGTTGAGAGGAGTAGGGCTGTGGTAAAGGATGATCCTTGGAGTACTTCAGGGAATCAGAAGTGGAAGGGAGCCAGACCTAGTTTGATGGCAATAGCGGCTGTCAGCAGGAGGCATGATGGGGGGTAGGAGAGTTGGGTGATATCTCATTGTCCGGTGTATCATGCGTTGGTTATTCCTGAGAAGAGTAGTAGTGTTGAGGCGGCAGCTTGTACGAGGAAATATTTAGTTGCGGCTTCGATGGCTCGTGGGTGGTGGGGCTTTGAGATTAGGGGGATGATTGATAGGGTGTTGATTTCTAGTCCAATTCAGGCTGTTATTCAATGACTGCTTGTGATTGTAATTATTGTTCCTAAGAGGATGCTTGAGGCAGAGATTAGGTTTGTGAGAGGGGCTATTAGTAGGGGAGGGAGTTGAACCGTCATTTTCGGGGTATGGGCCCGATAGCTTTGTTAGCTGACCTTACTAGGAAGTAATATAAAGGAAGTATAGAGGGTTTTGATTCCTCTTGTGCAGGTTCGATTCCTGCTTTTCTAAGTGTTAGGAAATGAGAGGGTTGGTGCACCTCTATGTTCACTTTATCATAGTGACCCTTGACATTCAGGCACATTTCCTTAGGTAAGGAGGTAGGCCCGCGTAAGAGATTGGTATGCTGGTGTGTCAGAGGTGGAGGGATAGTGTTAGTGGGAGAAAGTTTTTTCAGAGGAGGTGCATGAGTTGGTCATATCGGAATCGTGGATAAGAGGCTCGGATCCATAGGAAGCTTGAGGAGAGGAGTAGGGCCTTTGTGGCCAGGATGAGTGGGAAAAGTTCTAGGGGGAGGTTGAGTGCACTTGGGTTTAAGAATAAGAGGCTTGTTAGCGTGTTTATTAGTATGATGTTTGCATATTCGGCTAGGAAAAATAGGGCGAATGGCCCTGCAGAGTATTCTACGTTGAAACCTGAGACAAGCTCTGATTCTCCTTCTGTAAGGTCGAATGGGGAACGGTTTGTTTCAGCTAATGTTGAGATGTATCATATTATTGCTAAGGGTCAGGAGGAAAATATAAGATATAGGGGTTCTTGTGTGATGATTAGGGAGGTTAGGGTGTAGTTTCCACTTAGTATGACTACGGATAGAAGAATAATGGCCAGGGTTACTTCATAAGAAATGGTCTGTGACACTGCCCGTAGTGCGCCGATTAGGGCGTACTTTGAGTTTGAGGCTCATCCTGACCATAGGATTGAGTAAACCGCCAGGCTGGATATTGCTAGAAGGAAGAGAAGCCCTAGGTTTAGGTCTACGAGGGAGAAGGGAAGGGGGAGGGGGGCTCAGATTGTTAGTGCGAGGAGGAGGGCAAGTATTGGTGTTGTGAGGAATAGAAGGGGGGAAGAGGTGGATGGGCGGATTGGTTCTTTGATGAATAATTTAACTCCATCAGCAGCAGGTTGGAGTAGTCCGAATGGGCCAACGATGTTCGGACCCTTTCGGGATTGTATGTAGCTTAGGACCTTTCGTTCAACTAGTGTTAGGAATGCTACGGCAATTAGGATGGGGATTATGTAGGTTAGTACTATGATAAGGTAGGTGGGGAGGGTGTTTGGTCAGGTCATGGTGGAAGCTAGAGAGAGGATTTGAACCTCTGAGGTAAAGGGCTTAAGTCTTTTGCATTTGCCTGGCTCTGCTACACTAGCAACCCTTTTCGCGGGGGGAAGGGAAGTCCTTTGGTGATTTAGTGGGGGACATCACTTGGGAGGAGGGGGCATGCTTGGAGTATTGGCCCCACCTTTCCGGTCCTTTCGTACTGGGAAAGGTTGGTCATAGATAGAAACCGACCTGGATTGCTCCGGTCTGAACTCAGATCACGTAGGACTGTTAATCGTTGAACAAACGAACCCTTAGTAGCGGCTGCACCACTAGGATGTCCTGATCCAACATCGAGGTCGTAAACCTCCTCGTCGATAGGGGCTCTTGGAGGAGATTGCGCTGTTATCCCTGGGGTAGCTTGGTTCATTGGTCAGATTTACTGGGTCTGGGTACTGTTAGTACGTTGAGGGGTTGCTCTTAGTTAAGGAGTTTGGCCTTGTCTTTGGAGGGTTTGTTTTTCTCCAAGGTCGCCCCAACCTAAAAATGTCAGCCAGTGTCTTGGGTGGTGGGCCCGTGTGGGTTTGTAAGTAGGGTGAGGTGGCTGTTGATTTTGAAGTTCCACAGGGTCTTCTCGTCTTATGTGCTTATCTCTGCTTTTGTACAGAGAGATCAGTTTCACCGATTGTCTACAGGAGACAGTTAAGACCTCGTCTAGCCATTCATACAGGTCTCGATTTATGGGACAATTGATTGCGCTACCTTTGCACGGTTAGGATACCGCGGCCGTTAAACATGGTGTCACTGGGCAGGCATCACCTTCAATACTTGTTTGGCTGAAGGCTATGTTTTTGGTAAACAGTCGGGTCTTGGGTTTGCCGAGTTCCTTTTGTAGACTTTGATCACTCCAATGTGCGCCCCTGAGTTGGATTGACAGGGTATGTTCAATGGTGGGGGGTGTGGTGTGGTTGTTATTGAGGTTTGTGCTGTTAATGGCGTTTAGGCTGGCGCTTGGGGGGACGTGGTGTCCTGGTTACTCGTTCTAGTATTGATTCATCTATTGTTATAGGTTAGCCTACTATTGGTGCAGGGAGTCGTGTTAGTCTTTGGTGTTTTTAGTCGATGGAGCTTTGACGCAATCTTTGGGGGTGGCTGCTTTAAGGCCCACGGGGCTAGGTACGTTGAAGTTATCCGCTGGTTGAGGTTGTGTCCTTTTTTAAAGGGGCTGTACCCCCTTTAAATAGCTCTTAACTCTTACATTTGGGTTGAGGTTTGTCTGGTGGGGGAAGAGGTTAAGGGAGAACTTAGATTCGTTTTGTAGGCAACCAGCTATCACCCAGCTCGGTTGGCTTTTCACCTCTACTAACAAGTCATCCCACTCTTTTGCAACAGAGACGGGTTCGCTCGTGGCAGCTGCTTGTGAGTAGCTCGCTTGGGTTTCGGGGTGGCAGGCTTAAGCTCACTTTGCCTGGTTGTTCTTGCTAGATCATGATGCAAAAGGTACAAGGGGTTATCTTTGCTGTGTGGTGCTTGGTTTTCATTGTTATTTCATCTTTCCCTTGCGGTACTATCTCTATGGCGCCCAGGTTGTACTTTTCTATCGCCTATACTAAGTTGGGGATAATGTTTTAGTTGTGGTGGGGGTAGTGGGTTTTTGATTGTGGTTGGTGGAGCTAGGGTGGGCTTTCAGGGTGATCTGGGGGTAGCAGATATCTTTCAGGTGTAAGCTGAATGCTTTATGTTGTAGCTACGCCCTGATGTGCTAAGTGCACCTTCCGGTACACTTACCTTGTTACGACTTGCCTCGTCTTCAGCGATTGGTGTTGTGTTAGTTAATGTGTTTGGGGGGGCCTTGTGAGGAGGGTGACGGGCGGTGTGTACGTGCTCTAGGACCGGTTTAAAGGAGGCTTGATTGTCCTGCTTTACTGCTAAATCCGCCTTCTGGGGGTAGGTTTCAGACCCCCTTTCGTTGGGTTTTCTATTTTAGAAAATGTAGCCCATTTCTTCCACTTCATGGGCTATACCTTGACCTGTCTTGTTAGTGGGTTGTGGGCTGTTGAGCTCACTGTTGTGCTCTCATGAGGTGGGCTGGCGACGGCGGTATATAGGCTGTTTTGGCAAGAAGTGGTCGGGTGGATCGTGGGTTATCGATTATAGAACAGGCTCCTCTAGGTGGGTTTAGAGCACCGCCAAGTCCTTAGAGTTTTAAGCGTTTGTGCTCGTAGTTCTCAGGCGGATGGTTGTGTTGAGGGGGCCATCAAGATTTAGGGCTAGGCATAGTGGGGTATCTAATCCCAGTTTGTGTCCTGGCTTTGGTGGGGTGAAATGGGTCGTGGGTATTAAGATCATCTTTAGGTTGGGCTTAGGGGTGCCTTAGGCTTATGACAGCTTGGGCAGGGTTTGGTCTTAGTTTGGTGTGATAGTTTGGGCCCACTCTTTACGCCGTGCACAGTTAACTTGGGTCTCTTGTATGACCGCGGTGGCTGGCACAAGATTTACCAACCCTGGTTGCTCTAACTAAGTCAAGCTTTCGCTTATTGCTTAAGGTTAATTACTGCTGAGTACCCGTGGGGGTGTGGCGGGGCGTGGCGTTTTGGGCTACAGTGGATGAGTGTGCCTGATGCCTGCTCCTTGTGCCTTGGTAAGGGGTTTGGGGCATTTGCACTGGGATGCGGACACTTGCATGTATATGTTGAGCAAGAGTTAACGATAAGGTTAGGACTAAGTCTTTTGTCCTTGGGAGTGGTGGTGTCCGTCTTGGCGTCTTCAGCGACATGCTTTGGTTTAAGCTACAAGGAC